CACGAAGTTTTCTTATATATAGATAGTCCTACACCTAACTGTATTAGTCACGCCCTTTCTGCAATTCAATTAGAGGTTAAATGAACCATAACTATGTAACCCTATTCCTAATAGATTAACCCCAAAATAGCATATCCAAATTATTAGAAACCCCATAGAAGCCACAATTGCCGAATTTTCACCTTGTAAATTTTTCTTTGTTCGCGTATGTAAATAAATTGCAAATATAGTCCACGTAATAAATGCCCAAGTTTCTTTTGGGTCCCAATTCCAATATGATCCCCATGCCTCATTAGCCCATACTGCTCCCGAAAGAATACCTATGGTTAAAAAGATAAAACCTAGACTAATAACACGATAACTCCAATCATCCAATTGTTGAATCAATCGATACTTGTAATAATTCCTATCAGAAAGAAACGAAGTATTTTTTACAATATTGTTTATTTTATTTGTGTATTTGGTCTCATTAAAGTAAACTAACTCATTTAATTTTAATAAATGGTTGCTTTTATCAAGAATCCTTATGTCTTTTCGAAATGTAATGACTAAAAGAGCTATTGATAATAATGATCCACATAAAAGAGCTGCATAGCCCAATACCATCATGCTTACATGCATCATCAACCATTGGGATTGTAAAGCAGGTACTAATATTGCGGATTGATGCATTTCAGTTAAAAGACCCGAAGTAGCAAAGCCTTGGGTAAAAATAGCACTTGGCGCGGTTATTGCGCTTAAATTATTTTGATGTTTTTTAAAATACGGAAGCATATTAATACTGGATAAACTCCATGAAAGAAAAATTAATGATTCATATAAATCACTTAATGGAAAATGTCGCGAATAAATCCACCGCGTGATTAATAATCCGGTTATACAGAAAAAGCTCGCTATCATGCCCTTTTCGGATGAATCATCGAGTCCTCCATCCACTAATAAGGTTATAAAATATAGTGTAATTAAAATTGAAATAATAGAAAAGGATATATGAGTTAATATATGTTCGAAAGTAGAAAAAATCATATTATATATATATATTTTTAAGGGGGGAGTACCTTAATTATAATTACGGAATGCAGGGAGTTTAATTTCTGGAATTACTTACATAGGACTTAGTCTATCTCTTTTAGAAGTTTTAGAAGATAGATGCCATGCCGCCACTCGGACTCGAACCGAGATGCTCTAGCACTGCTTCCTAAGAGCAGCGTGTCTACCGATTTCACCATAGCGGCTTGCTCAAAATTATAATAACCTATTCATACTCAATCGTCGAGATTGCAGTAGTCAATTCATATTTAGGAACGATTAAAATTTAGGAATACAACGTCATTTAAATACGTGTTCACTAATAGAGTATATTTATCTGGTTTTAGAATGTCAGTTATATTTAACGTAATCAAATAATAAGCTTCCGCATAGTTTATCCTCTGTGGGAATAAGACTTTTTTTTGTTCTATCCCTAGATCCTAGATAGTTCTTCCTTCTATCTAGGATCTAGGGATAGAACAAAAAAGTCATTCAGTTTCGATTCAGTTCTTATTCCGATTATTCCAATGTTTGATTAGTTATTTGTCGGCACAAAAAAACTTTTTGAATTCCCGGTCGAAAGAGATTTCGATAATGAAAAAGCTTTTAACGCTGCCCAATATCCCTTCTTTTTCCAAGAATTTTTACGAATCCGCTTTTTTGACATAGAAGTACGTTTTTTTGGAACTGCCATTCAAAAATCAAGAGATTACTCATTGTTATAGTTGGATGTGAAAGACATCTATCTAGTATTAATATAATATTAAATATTCAATAAAAACGAATCTTTATTTACTATTGATTATCCATCTAGTTCTTTATTTAGATAATACTACTTTGCTATAAAAAAGGCGAAAAAGATTATATGTCATTAATTTTTTTTTACATTTTTATTACATATAATTAATAAACTATAACTTTCCGGACAAAAAAACGAATTCATACTATAACTAATGGATTTTTTATATCCTCATAGTAAAAGCTCTATAGCTATAGTATCCAACGTACTATAGAAATAAAATTGGTTAAAGTTAAAAATTTTTCTGGATCTCCCGAACTAGCTTTAAATATATAAATATATTACTTAATAAATAACTATTCACTTTGCGTGATATCATTTAACCAGTTGTAACTTCTTGATTTGTTGATTTGAACGATTTGGTAAAGAATCAGACTACTTAAGAAGATTAAATTTTGGTCTTGCATCTCTAATCTATCTATATATATATTTACTTTTTTTTGCGAAAGAGAGAAGATCCGGTGAATCGGAAAGAATTAATTAAAAATGAAAAAGGTTTTTTTATGGAACATACATATCCATATGCATGGATCATACCTTTCGTTCCACTTCCAGTTCCTGTCTTAATCGGAGTCGGGCTTCTCCTTTTTCCGACGGCAACAAAAAATCTTCGTCGCATGTGGGCTTTTCCTAGTGTTTTATTATTAAGTATAGTTATGATTTGTTCTGCAG